GTTTCAGGAAATCATAAAATCATAGGAATATCTTATTTATGGTTAGCATATTGGTTTGGTATGATAGGATTTTATATGAGTGTGCTAATTAGAACTGAATTAAGTATGAGTGGATTGAAAATAATAACTATGGATACTTTGGAAGTTTATAATTTATTATTTACTTTGCATGGTCTTATTATGGTATTTTTCAATATTATGACTGGTCTTTTTGGAGGAATTGGAAATTATTTGTATCCAGTTCTCTTAGGGTCTTGTGATGTTGTATATCCAAGAGTTAATCTTTATAGTTTATTACTTCAGCCAGTAGGTTTTATATTAGTAGTGTCTTCAATTTATTTGGAAATTGGAAGTGGAACAGGATGGACATTGTATCCTCCTCTTTCAACTTCACTTTCTAATGTGGGAATAGATTTTATAATATTTGGTTTGTTAGCGGCTGGAATTGCAAGTACTTTAAGTAGTGTAAATTTTATAACTACTTTTACTTCTATAAAAACAATAGGTTTTGTTATAGATAGAGTTTCACCTGCTGCATGGTCAATTGTTTTAACTTCATTTTTACTGTTATTGTCACTTCCTGTTGTTACAGCAGTTTTTCTTATGGTATTTTTAGATAGACATTATAATACAATGTTTTTTGAATCTTCAAATTCTGGAGATCCAGTATTATATCAACATTTGTTTTGGTTTTTTGGACATCCTGAAGTTTATATTATGATATTACCAGGATTTGGTATTATTAGTTTATTGTTGTCTACATATACAACAAAGGAAATGTTTGGTAATCAAACAATGATATTAGCTATGGGTTCAATAGCCTTATTAGGTTGTTTAGTTTGGGGACACCACATGTACACATCTGGTTTAGAAGCAGATACTCGTGGATATTTCACAACAGTTACAATATTGATTGCTCTTCCAACAGGTAATAAAATATTTAATTGGGTTACAACATTACAGTGTGTCGAATCAATAAGATCACTTGGACTTGTTTTATTCGCAGTATTATTTATTGTGAATTTTGTAATAGGAGGTACAACTGGTGTTATACTTGGAAATGCTGGAATAGATGTAGCATTACATGATACAGTTTATGTTGTTGGACATTTTCATTTTGTTCTTTCAATAGGTGCTATAATATCAATGATATGTTTTATAGTTTATATTCAAAGAATGTTATTTGGAATTATATTTTCAAATAGATTGTTATCTTTAATGGCTCCTATTTTTATGGTATCAGTTTTATTAACCTTTTTACCTATGCATTTTACAGGATTTTCACCTCTTCCAAGAAGAATACCAGACTATCCAGATGAAATGTGGGGGTGGAATTTTATTTGTACACTTGGAGCAACAATGATGTTAGTATTAAAACTTGCAATATTATTCGTTATATCGTTATAGAAAGTACACTAGGCATGCAATACCAAACAGGGCCAATTAAATTTCATTTTTTGCATTACTGCTATTTAGTTAGCTAAACAGAACTTTTAAACCATAACTTCAACTTATTAATATATTTTTCTTGTTAACTATTTGTGCGATAATTACATCAAATACCTAAAGAGTCATCAATGATTTAATCCTTTATATTTTTAATGGGACTATGAATAGATATGTACCATTTTAGTAATTCAAAAGAGAATTCATAAGTAACCTTTGTGAAAGTGATAGCGAGATGGGAATTGTGCTTCTATAGTTTAATATAATTTTTGAATCTTGTAACGTAGAAAAGAGATAGCGTTATAGCTCTTACAGTCAGTACGAAGTCGAAACAAGGTAGTTGACAGTGAACTTGTAGCTGAACAAAGTAAAGAAACAGATGCATAGTCAATAGCTTTTTTTATAATTATGTTTTAAAAAATTCGAATATGATTATATCGTAATTAGTTTTTTTTTAACATAGATGATATTCTTTTATAGAAATTTAAGTTCTATTAGCATACGTATATAACATTGAAGGTTATAAATACGTGTCGAGCAGTGTGTTCAAAGTAGTTATTACGCGAAGGAACATTGAATTATAAAATTTCAAGATGAATCCGATTTGATGATATTATAATAAATGGCTAATGATATTGTTTAATATCAGCATGGGATTATAAAACAGTATATTTTGTATTTTTATTTACTGTCAGCTAAAACGTATCAAATTCTCTACTCTGTTACCTTAAAAACTTTTATTTATTTCAAATCTATATAGCATATATTTTAAACTAAAAACAATAACATTGTTAAAGCTATCCAAATCATTTCTACAAAATGCCAATAAACCCCAGCATTAAATTCTTCATCTCTTTGAGATCCATCTCCCTCATAGAAATATGATTGTATCAACACAAAGATACCTCCAGCACATACATGCAATGAATGAAGTCCTGTTAAAATAAAAAAATATAATGTCATCCAATAATTATTAACATAAGATAATATTAATGAATATTCATCATTTTGTAATGATAAAAATATGAATCCTATTAATAATAATTGTTCCATAAAAAAATCTGTTTCAAAATTTGCTCCTTCTTGAATTCTATGAAGAATTAATGACACTAAAACACTTCCAATATTTAAAACGTCTGAAATTTGTAAATAAGCTTCTACATTTAATTCAGCTAGTAAAATTGGATTTGAAAGTCTTAAATGAAAATATCCCCATATAAATGTTGAAAATACCATTATCTCTGAAAATATAAACATTCCAAATATGGCATACATAACCATAGTTGTAGAAGTCATTATTTCTCTTATACTATTTATGAATATTGTTAAACTATTCATAAAGAATTCACCAATACTTAAATATTTAAGTGTTGTTCCATATAATAAATGTTGATTTACGTACATTATAATAAAGTTCTTATATGTGGAATCAATATTTCCAGGGTATCTAATCCTGTACTATAAAACAGATTAGAGTTTCAAAATTGTAAATTATATTAATGTACTTTAAATTTGATTGTACGCTGTTTCGTATTAGACTAATTAGGTTAACTTACATAGTCCATATTTCAACTATAAATGAGGAGCGTCTGTTGAATACCTACATAAGATAATGCTAAGATTGATATCTATGTATATTATCTGATACCTGTTCAGTGGTTTTTAAACCAAACAACAAGGATCTCTTTTAAAGTAAGAATTGACTATCTAAATAATGGTCATGTGAATGGTATAACGACTTCTCTATTGTCTCCGCTAAATGCTCTATGAAATAGACTTAGCTTTGAATAGGAAGCTTGATATACTGGGACGGTAAGACCCTGTGCACCTTTATTTTCCTTCAAAAAAATGAGTTTTGCAAAACAAAAAGGTATGGTGAGACGACATGGAGGTGTCAATAGATTAAATACATAAGTACTGTATTTAATCTTTAACCTGTTATCCCTGGCGTATCTTATTACCAATAATAATTATTAGCTCTATATTCATTTTTATGTAGAATATATATATAACTTAATCTTCTCAAACATGAACTCGTTTTTTGCCAAACATGAATTTACTATACTTGGATTATACAGTATTGCCGCGGCTGCTGGCACTGCATGATTCTACAATAAAATATCCAATCCTTATGTATGCTTGAATGCTGTAATCAACTTTTTATAATAAGCTTGAAATACTTTATGTAGTTATATATAATACTGCTAGAATATTTAACGTCTAGTACTTTCTGACGTCTAATATCAATTCCTACTTCCATCATCTTTTCTTACTCTTAAATATTTTAATAATATAATAACTATAATTTACCTTCTAGAATTATGTTAATTTGAGTAACGAAAATATCAGTATATACAGTAACTTATTATAGGTCATTACTCTTCATAAAAGATTTCACAGAGAACAATCTATAATTGTTCAATTGGAATTTATCTGTTAACTTTATTTCATCCAACACCATTTCAAAGGTGTAAGGTTCATACCAATATATTAAATAAAGTTAGATTACAATTTTTACTGAAATATTTAATTACGTTAAATATCAGTAAGATATAGTGTGTAAAATCAAATTAAACAACATGTTCCACTGATTTTACTACTTATAACATTTCAACATGTATGTTATGTACTAACTGACATCCAAGGCAAAGAATTGTAACACATTAATGCACTGATAAATTGGATGATTCTGACTTAGTGTAATTATAAAAAATATACAAGTTAATGTATTTAAAAATTATCTAACATCCAAATTTTAAATTCATGATAGCGGTTAATCTTTCCTATTCCTTACGTACTCTGGCTATTACATTTATACATTTAAAACAAGACTCTTTTTAGACGCAAACTTCCCGGCTAAACTTCCCTCCACTTAGTGTTTTTAAAACATTTAAACACATATTCTTGAAGAATCCAATAATTTGTAAACAAATATAACAGTCAATAAAACAATACAAATTCCTATAACTATAAGATCAAAATTAATAACCATTTTTCCTATACAGCCCAACATAAACAAAGCTGGTACTAATGGTACACTTGCTGTAGTCCAAACTCTGTGATAATGTACAGTTGAAACAGTTTGTGCTTTAGATCTTGCTTCTACTAATAAAATTAACAATTCTAACATTGCTGCCATCGCTAAAAGTCCAGATACTTTTGTTGGAAATACTTTTAATGTAGCATAAAACAAAAGCAAATACCATTCTGGAATAATATGTGCAGGAGTAGTTAAAGGATCTGATAATATTGAATTATCAGGATCTGCTTGAAAAATTGAAATAACTCCATAGCCAACTTGTACTCCAATCAACGCAATTACTATAACTATGAATCTAATATCACTAAATATTGCTAGTGGATAGAATCTCAATACAGATACAGCATCAACAAATGATAATGGATTTGTACTTCCTTCTCTATGAAGAAAATACAAATGAAGCACTACAATAAATAACACAACAAATGGCAATACAAAATGCAAAATAAAAAATCTTTGTATTGTTTCTGGACCTATTGTAAATCCTCCAAAAATTAAAACACTAGTTCTTCCAAGCCATTTTAATAAATTTGCTATAACTGTAGCTCCCCAAAAACTCATTTGTCCATCTGGTAAAACATAGCCAATAAAAGCAATAGCTATACTTAAAACCAAAATAATCATACCTGAATACCAAGACCATGGTAAATATTTACTTGAATACCACATGCCTTTAATTATATGAAGAAACATAAAAAAGAAATAAAATGAAACTCCAATAGAATGATATAAACGAATACACCAACCAAAATTTGTTTCTGTCATAACCATCGCAACACTATCAAATGCTCCATCTTTACATGGAATATAAAAGAAAGTAAGCAAAAGCCCAGAAACAATTTGAAATACTAACAATATTCCAAGTATAAACCCAAAATTCCAATTCAAATTCAAATTTTTAGGCACTAAATATGAAAGTAAATGTGCGTTTAACAAATTCATTGCAAATGTTAATTTGTAGGTTAAAGCCCTGTTTCCTAATTTTACTTTTATAACTTTTTTATAAAATGTTTGTACCTGTCAAGTTCCTTCACTAAATTTAACTCACAGTATAGAAATATATTTAAAATGTAATTGCAAAAATGGTATTAAAATTTAATGCTTGAATAAGGTTTAATAGGTATGAGAGTTCATCATATTAATATGGTACGTGAGTTGGGTTAAGAACGCCGCAAGGCAGTTCGTTCCCTATCTAGTATATTTAAACTTTGTATAATCTAAAATTAAATAAAACTTTAAATTTTTTAAAAAGCTAAAAAGCAAATATATGTTTGAATTTTTCGACATATATTTGAGTATCATTATTCTTACTCA